ACCCAATTGAGCACGTCTAGCATATTTTTTCACAGTAGCGGGATCGCTATAACTGACTCCGTTGAGTTCGCCGCCATAGAACTCGACAGTTACACCTACTTGTTCGACACTATATTTAGATTCCGCCCTTCTAAAAGGAACATCGGCTCTAACAATTCCGTCTCCGTCTACCAAAACAACCGGAAATGTTTCAAAAAAAGTAGGCATACGACGTACAAAAAGTTCGCGCCCCTCTTTATCTCTAAAGATAGGATGTCCTAACCACCCAACAGCTATTCCATCCCCGTTGTCCATTGAGCCCGCTCTGAATAACCCCCCCTTTGCCGGATTATTGCCGATGTAATCATAAAAAGCTAGTTTTTCGGGAATTTTAGACCAAGCTTCAGATAAACTTTGATTTTCAGCCAACCCAGCACCAATTCTTCGATATATTTCTTGTTGGAAGTATCCTTGATCCCATTGATAACGAGTGGGACCAAATAATTCAATCGGGGTAGTTGCTGAACCATACCACATAGTTCCAGCAACTACAAAAGCGGCAAAAAAGACAGCAGCAATACTACTGGAAAGGACGGTTTCAATATTTCCCATACGTAATCCTTTGTATAGGCGTTGAGGTGGACGTACACTAAGATGGAATAGACCCGCCAATATGCCCAAGGTCCCTGCTGCAATATGATGAGAGGCTATTCCTCCCGGAACAAAAGGATCAAAACCCTCCACACCCCACGCTGGATTTACGGATTGTACCCTTCCAGTTAGTCCATAAGGATCGGACACCCATATTCCAGGACCATACAATCCTGTTACATGAAATGCACCAAAACCAAAGCAAGCCACCCCTGATAGAAATAAATGAATTCCAAAGATCTTAGGCAAATCCAAAGAGGGTTTTCCTGTACGTTCATCAGTAAATATTTCTAGATCCCAATACACCCAATGCCAGATAGCTGCCAAAAAGCACAAGCCCGAAAACACAATATGTGCCCCGGCCACACCTTCGTAACTCCAAATACCCGGATTCGTTACAGTACCCCCTGTGATACTCCAACCGCCCCATGAATTGGTTATTCCTAAACGAGTCATGAAGGGTATAACGAACATACCCTGTCTCCACATTGGATCAAGAACAGGATCAGAAGGATCAAAAACTGCTAATTCGTATAGAGCCATCGAACCGGCCCAACCAGCAACCAGAGCTGTATGCATTATATGGACAGAAATCAAACGACCGGGATCATTCAATACGACGGTATGAACACGATACCAAGGCAAACCCATGGAAATACCCCTTTATCAATGAAAAATAGACACAATGTAACTTTATTGCATTGGAAAAAACTATGCTGTGGACCCTCTTTTTAGTGGATTATCTTGGGGAAAGAATTAATATTTGTTTGATTTGTTTGATTCTTTTCAATTACTTTTAGTAATAATGAAACTATTTTGTTCGTAGGAACAAAAAGAAGCAGATCTATTCTACACCCGATAAGTACCAATACGCAATGGTAGGGGAGTTGATACCATTTTATATGAGTGAATGTATATATATATTTGTTCATCATTCAAAGGACTTATTTGTAATAATTTTCCTTTATTCATTTTGTCTTCTTTATCTTTTTTTATGAACTTAGTCAATCTATGGATAAAATATGATAAAGGCCAATATTAGTAGGACACTAAATCCATTGTTACGCTTTCACATCAAAGTGAGATATAGTACTTAATTTTTCTTTTATTTAATGCCTATTGGTGTTCCAAGAGTACCTTTTCGAAGTCCTGGAGAGGAAGATGCATTGTGGATTGACATATAGTGCGACTTGTCAGATATATTGGGTCATATGGTATTTCCCCATTCTCTTCCCCGATCGAGATATCCTCCCCTTCGCCCAAGAAAGATTGATTGAATTATCAAAAATTTGGAGCGTGAAGTTCAATTAGATCCATTTTTTCGGGAGGGTATACAGATTAATATTATCAATTAGAATAATTTATGGTTATCTTGGTTAGGCCAATAAAATGAAGTATCCAGGCTCCGTTTAGAAAAAAACCGGTAATAAATCTATTTATGATTACTATTTCTATCATATTCTATTTCTTTATATATTTATAATAGAAGTGATCTCAAACTGTTAATCAATCGAGTAATATGATGAATGCATTGAATATCTGTTGTAAGACATGAAATAAATTGTAAAAAGGAAGTCATAGCAAAAGGACGTGGTATTGGGGCATTTGTCATATATGTGCAAATCCAAATCGGGCGGATCTTTACTCGGAGTAGAGCATAAACCTAAAAAAATTGAAGAAGCCCATTCAGGAACAAGAAAATTACATCGCGATTGAGATTGTATCTCGATGAAACAATACATCAATGAAAAGTTAGTTAGATAAATTTAGTAATTTTTTTTATAGATAAACAAAACAGGCCAAAACCCATCTTTTTTGAAAAATGAAAGAAAAGCCCCTTTTTATAAGTTAAAAGCCTGGTATGAAAAAAAAAAAAATAAATAAAAGAAAGCGCTAGAATCTACATCTACACATTGATTCTTTTTTTTTTTTCGTTATTTTTGTTGAACCGTATGCATCAAAAGGTGCATGTACGGTTTCTAAGGGATACAACTTTATCCCAATCAACCGACTTTATCGAGAAAGATTACTTTTTTTAGGCCAAGGGGTTGATAGCGAGATCTCGAATCAACTTATTGGTCTTATGGTATATCTCAGTATAGAGGATGATACCAAAGATCTATATTTGTTTATAAATTCTCCTGGCGGATGGGTAATACCCGGAGTAGCTATTTATGATACTATGCAATTTGTGCGACCAGATATACAGACAATATGCATGGGATTAGCCGCTTCAATGGGATCTTTTATTCTGGTCGGAGGAGAAATTACCAAACGTCTAGCATTCCCTCACGCTTGGCGCCAATGAGTTTTTTATTTGATTTTAGAGAAAAAAGAAGACTATGCCTTCGCGCTATATGAAATATGAATATTAAGTAATAATAGCATGGCACTTCGAATTCGATATGATAAATTTTTTTAACCCTTAAATTATGTATCGAAAGAGTAGTATGAGATAAAAGGTATTTCCGATTTTATCTAATCTATCGGGAGGCCTATTTCAGCGTCACAAACTTTTTTGTTTTCACGCCGGGAGGCTCTTAACAATATTTAGGTTATGAAAGAATATGAAAATAAAAAAAATCTTGTTTTTTTATTTGAAAAAAAAAAAGAAACTTTGGGATTGCTAAATAACAGACGAAATAAATATATAAAGCAACGGAGCCATCATAGTATTTTTGAACTACTCCAAAAACAAAAAGAAGGGTGGTTATTGGATCATTTACCAACCCGAATCTGATAGACCCTATATTTAATTTATTTGATATTTAAGTAAGGTAAAAACGAATTCCATTATAGAGCCGTATGCAATGCGTAAAAGATGCCTGTACGGTTGTTCAATTCTATATTTTATTATTCTTTATCTCTTCACCTTATCATCATGCGAGATAGAATAAACATTTATTATGTTATATCATCAGGGTAATGATCCATCAACCTGCTAGTTCTTTTTATGAGGCACAGACGGGAGAATTTATCTTGGAAGCGGAAGAACTTTTGAAGCTGCGCGAAACCGTCACAAGGGTTTATGTACAAAGGACAGGCAAACCCTTATGGGTTGTATCCGAAGATATGGAAAGAGATGTTTTTATGTCAGCAACAGAAGCCCAAGCTCATGGAATTGTTGATCTTGTAGCGACTGAATAAAAAAGAAAAAATAACAAAAATTTCAGACGAATTGGTGATTTGAGATTTTATCTTCTTACCGGATTTAATATTCTATTCATTAATCTATTAATATAGAAATAAAATAATTCATAATCATCCGGTTAAGATCGATCTAAACCAGCCCATTATGTATATGATTCAATATGCCAACTATTAAACAACTTATTAGAAACACAAGACAGCCAATCAGAAATGTCACGAAATCCCCCGCTCTTGGGGGATGTCCTCAGCGACGAGGAACATGTACTAGGGTGTATGTGCGACTCGTTCAGATCATGGGCTAGGACAAAAGAAAGAAAACAATTGATCCAGTATCAACGATCAGTACCAGTGAATAGACTAGAATGGAAGAACTCCATTCAATATCTAAAAATAAAAAAGATCTATCCTTCTATTGTGGTATCAAATGTATGGTTTCCGTTGGTGCAAATCCAATTAACTCCGTTTTAAATTTAAGATGAGAAAGAATTCTCCATTGATAGCAAATGATATCCATTAAGCAGGGGAAATACTATTTTAAAAAGCAGAAAAATTATGCCTTACTCTTGCAAGAACGGACTAACAGGGTCAGCTACTCAGCTAATCTTCATAATTAAATACCGTTACTGTATAAGTAGATCTCATTGTGAAAGACCTCGTACTGGATAATTATGGGTAGAGCCAAAGAGTGTGAACTGTACAAGTTAACAATAACATTGATTAAACGAAAGAAGGGCTCCGGTGTATAGAGAGGACCTCACCGTTTAAGAAGTAACCATAGAAACGATGGAACCCACTATATCCATTTATATTTACTACTTTTATGTGTTTTTGATACCTAATATCAATACAATTTTTTTCTAGGCATTTCACCTAGAAAAAAAAAAAAAAAATCGTGGTCGGGAAGGTTATAGTAGCAAAAGCCATTGGAATTTAAATTTTATACATTGGAAGAATCAGTTTTGTTATTAATAGACTAGGATACGGGAAGGGAATAACTGAAAGAAAGGAAATCGATTAGTTATTCATCAAAGTTTCATTTATTCAATGACCAGAATTAAACGAGGGTATATAGCTCGAAGACGTAGAACAAAAATTCGTTTATTTGCATCAACCTTTCGAGGGGCTCATTCAAGACTTACTCGTACTATTACTCAACAGAAAATAAGAGCTTTGGTTTCGGCTCATCGGGATAGAGGTAGACAAAAGAGAGATTTTCGTCGGTTGTGGATCACTCGGATAAATGCAGTAATTCGCGAGAATAAAGTATACTTTAGTTATAGTAAATTTATACACAATCTGTACAAGAGACAGTTACTTCTTAATCGTAAAATACTTGCACAAATAGCTATATTAAATAAGAGTTGTCTTTATATGATTTCCAATGAGATCATAAAATAAAGAGATTGGAAGGAATCCGTTGGAATAGTTTAAATGGAGTTCCCTGGAGAATGAACTCTGGGAAGGTAGAGTAGAAATTAGTATGATAAAATATGATAAAGTCATCAAAATGAAGAAAGACGTTAAATAAAAAATATTTATTCCTCTTCTCCCATTTTTTTTCTTACGACAGGACATTTCGATTTTACGATTTTTCGAACAAAAAAAAAAAAACGTCAATCCGCATTTTAGTTTGGATTGGAATTTTATTTTGATTCAATTCAATTGAAGAGTCAACCTATTTTTTTTCTGGTTCTAAGACCAGCAGCTCTAGCGGTTGACTCGCTTCTTTCAAATTGTTTCTCATTATTAAGAAAAGGTAACGGAGATAAAATACGAGCTTGTTTTATAGCAATAGTAATTAATCGTTGTTGTTTTAAGGTCAATCTATTCACCCGTCTAGATAATATTTTTCCTTGTTCGCTAATAAATCGACTAATTAAACTCATGTTTCTATAATCAATTCGATCCCCCGATTGGATCGGAGGCAAACGCCTACGAAAAGATCGCTTAGATTTAAGAAAGATTCGCTTGGATTTATCCATGGTTTGTTTATTCCTTATCCTGAAAATCCCAATCCTATTTCTTAATTCTACATCATCTTTGATCCGATCGAAATAGGATTTGGTTTGTTTCTATTTATTTGTTTATATTTATTTCTATTTAAATAAATTCAAAAATAAATTATATATATATATTGTTATATATAATATGTAATTTTTCATCTTCCTTGGAAGACTGACACACGAGCGATCGGTTCGATCTATTTCTTTATCTCCCCATGAATCGTATGTTTGTAACAACAGGGACAGAATTTTCTCAATTCCAATCGACTAGGCGTATTGTGTCGATTCTTTTGAGTAATATATCTGGAAATGCCCATTGATTCCTTATTAACACGATTTCGAACACAACTGGTACATTCCAAAATAACCGTTACTCGGACATCTTTACCCTTAGCCATGAACCTCCTTTGGTTTTTGATTCACTCAATTCTTTAATTTTCCGACCCGAAGCAAGGAAGAAGAAAGGACACAAAAATAGAAGCAGGTAACTCGAAATCAAATTATGAAAGAAATATTTTGTTGCAATCAATATCAATATAGTAATAAATAATAAGTAATATAATTATTTCTAACTATATTTATAATTTTTAATTGCCGTACAGTATTTCATTTTCAGTTAAGTATCTTGTATGATATTGTTGCCCCAACCACCGCATTTCCATTCTATTATTAATTTAATTTGAGCCTGAGCCCGAGTTCATAGTTTCACTGAGGGTGAAACCGCTTTTTCTTTGTTTTTTTTTTTTTTTTAGAAAGAATAAGTAAAAAAAGAAAAAAAGAAAAAACAAAGAAAAAAAAGAAGGGAGGGGTAGGGATTAGTTACAGATATTTGATTGTATCTCTAATCTTCTTCCCCCTTCCCATATCAATAGCTAGAATGAAAAAAAGGGGAATATCAACGCATCCGGAAAAAAACGATTGATCTCTATCAATAAACCTGCTAAAGAACCGAACCATAGAGTACTTACTACCGGTGCCACGGAGAGATATGTTTTTAGATCTCGCATTTTAAAAACTCCTCTTTCTGTATTCGTTATTGTAATTTTATTGTAATTTGTAATACATAATGGTAATACATATATGACCGGATGTGTATATGTAGTTAATGACTTACCACTTGTACGCGGAGTTCCTAATTCAAATTGAAATGTACAAAATAGATATTTATTAAAAGAAAAAAATACGTCCATTTCCGCCTTAAATTCCAAAAAAATATTAATTTTTTGTGGTAGATTTCATATTTATTTCATACTTTATATAAGTCTTTTACCATATTATATGTTTGTTATATGATATATGAGACCAAAAGGAAGAAGGAAGAAATGATAAGATAGTTTGTGTATATCAATGTAGGAAATAAAGATGTGGAAAACAAGACAGGGATTCTCTACAATGACACTGTAGACCAATTGAAAGGGATGTAGCGCAGTTTGGTAGCGCGTTTGTTTTGGGTACAAAATGTCACGGGTTCAAATCCTGTCATCCCTACCTATTACTTATCTTCTGAGCAGTAACGAGGGATCAATTGAGATCAATTAATAAAATTGTACATACATAATTAAATAAATATTTCATTTTTTTTTTTTTATAGTATATATATATATGCAAGATAAATTGAGGTTACAAAATATTTATTGTGATAATAAAGCGCTCTTAGTTCAGTTCGGTAGAACGTGGGTCTCCAAAACCCGATGTCGTAGGTTCAAATCCTACAGGG